ATGCATACATTTAAAAATTAAAAACTACAGCAAATATTAATATTTAGGTTTTTTTATAATTTTATATTAAATATATTATTAATAATAAGATATTTATTATTAAACTTTAATAATAAATCTACCTTTAACTATAAAAAGGTAGATTTAATTTAAATTAAAATTTTACATTATATATTAAATATATTATTAATAATAAAATATTTATTATATATATATTAAATATATTATTAATAATAAGATATTTATTATTAAACTTTAATAATAAATCTACCTTTAACTATAAAAAGGTAGATTTATGGTTTGGACCGTTTCTCCTCAAAACGTTAAGCACTTCCCTTAAAAATGCCTCACAGCGTCGAAATCCAAAAAAAAAAAAAAAAAATTTGAAAATTATGCAGGCCAAAGGTTTTATGATGTAAAATTAAAAAGTAATAAAATATAACATTTTAAAAATAAAACTTTTACGTGAAAACACTTAATTCTTCATTTAAATCGTTATTCTTAAGCTGATCAACTTATAACTGCATTGTTAAAAACTGACCCGTACAATATGTGACGGATAAATGAACCTTTGACTTGACGGGCGAGCGAAATAAACTGTATTTGTAAAACATAATGGCTACAACACTGTAGCACTCCATCAATACAGACACAGGCAATTGTCTATAAGATGACTAATACAGCTTACACTAGAACCATCCCCACAAATGTAGCTATACTGTTCTTTATGATTTAAATTTTGTATAGAATATATTAGCAAGCTTAATGAGGTATAGAATATATGAATGAAAATGTTGCAAAATATCTATAGTTAAGTATAATTGAAACACATACAATGTTTGTCTAATTACAATGGGAATATGACTATAAATATAATACAACATCAGGCATTTCATTGTTATAATACTTTAAAAAAATTAAAACTATAGTAAATAATAAACTCATTATTACGCATGCGTATTAATTATATATTAAATATTTTATTAATAATAATATATTTATTATAAATAATATAATAATAAATCTACCTCTACTCATAAAGAGGTAGATTTAATTATCAATAAGATTTTAATAACATATAATAAATATTTTATTATTAATAATATATTTAATATAAATAATATAATAATAAATCTACCTCTACTCATAAAGAGGTAGATTTAATTTAAATTAAAATTTTACATTATATATTAAATATATTATTAATAATAAAATATTTATTATAAAATAAATATATTTGTTATTAATAATTAAATCTTTCTTTTTTTTTAAAAAAAAAAAAAAAAAAAGAAAGATTTAGCTATATTTTATAAATAATTATTAATTATTTTTTTTTTTTTTTTTTTTTTTTTTTTTTTTTTTTTTTTTTTTTTTTTTTTTTTTTTTTTTTTTTTTTTTTTTATTTTTTTTTTTTTTTTTTTTTTTTTTTTTTTTTTTTTTTTTTTTTTTTTTTTTTTTTTTTTTTTTTTTTTTTTTTTTTTTTTTTTTTTTTTTTTTTTTTTTTTTTTTTTTTTTTTTTTTTTTTTTTTTTTTTTTTTTTTTTTTTTTTTTTTTTTTTTTTTTTTTTTTTTTTTTTTTTTTTTTTTTTTTTTTTTTATTTTTTTTTTTTTTTTTTTTTTTTTTTTTTTTTTTTTTTTTTATTTTTTTTTTTTTTTTTTTTTTTTTTTTTTTTTTTTTAAAAATAATAATAATTTCCTTATAAGAATTATATATTGTTTAATGCTTTATAACAGTTTCTCCCAAATGTTATTAAGAAATAATTTGTTGGTGGGGAACATATATTTATTAACTATATCTTTTATTATATAATAATATAAGTTTTATTCTTGCTTATTAATTATCTATTTATATTAATTATATGTTTAATATTAAATTAATTTTTATCAGTAATAAATATTTTTTATTATTATATTTTTTATTAAGATATATAATTAAATTGGATTAAAATTGTGCCAGCAGTCGCGGTTATACAATTTATTTAGGTTAATTATTTAAGTTTAAATTTATTTTTATTTGTTATATAATTGTGAAATTTAGGTGGAATTTATTTTATAAATTTTTTCTTTTAAATTTTTTGAAAATTTAAGTTTAAACTAGGATTAGATACCCTATTATTTTTTATTTAAATTTTAACTTGAATATTGTTAGTTAATTTCTATGAAACTCAAAGAATTTGGCGGTAATTTATTTTTTTAGAGGAATTTGGTTTTTAATTGATAAACCACGATATATTTTACTTTTTTATAATTTGTATATCTCTATAATTGGGAATGTTTTTAAAATATATTTTCTTTTGTTTTTTTAACTTTATGTTAGGTCAAGGTGCAGTTTTTAATAAGTGAATTTGAATTACTTTAATTTTAAATTTTTTAGATTTATTTTTTATAAAAACAATTAAATAGAATTTAATAGTAAATTTAAATTATTTTTTTTTTTGAATTTTACACTAAATTATGTACATATTGCCCGTCACTCCCATTTTAGTTGGGATAAGTCGTAACAAAGTAATCTTACTGGAAAGTAAGGTTAGAAAGTCAGATTGTAGCTTATTCTAAAGTTTATTATTTACACTAATAAGAAAAATTATTTTTTTATCTGATATAGTTAGTTTTTTATTAAATTTTTTATTAATTTTTATTTAGTATTTAAAGAATTATTTTTATTAGATTTCTGCTAGGGGTATAAAATTTAATTTTTAAGAAAAATTTTGTAGTACCTTTTGTCTCAGGGAGAATTAAGTTAATTAATTATTTTTTTTTCCCGAATTAAATTGTTCAATTAAAATTTTTATATTATTTGTTTTATAAAATATTTAAAGTTTTTTTTTGTAGATATATTCTATTCGATTTTTATTATATCTGGTTTCTTAAGATTAAATTTAATTTTTTATTAATTATTTAATAATATTAAATAAGGGATAAGCTTTATTTGTTAATAAAATTTTTTTAATTTAATTTTTACTATTTTTTAAATTTTAAATTAAGTTATTAATATATTATTTTTTTTTTATAATTATTTAGTTTAATTTATTTTTTTATTAAGTTAAGTTATTTATTAAATTTTTTATTTAAATTTTGATTTTATTAGTAAAATCTTATTTTAATAATAAATGAACTCGACAAATTTAATTTTCAACTGTTTATCAAAAACATTTTTTTTAGTTTTTATTAAAAATATAATCTGCCCTATGATTATAGATTTAAATGGCTGCAGTATTTTAACTGTACGAAGGTAGCATAATAATTAGTTTTTTAATTGAGGACTGGAATGAAAGATTTAATGAGAAATTTATTTTATTATTTTTAATTTTTAAATTTTATTTTTAGGTAAAAAAGCTTAAATTTTTCTTTGGGACGAAAAGACCCTATAGAACTTTATTTAATTTAGTAAATTAATTATAATTATATAGTTTTTATTTTTATATTAAAATTTATTGGGGTGATTAATAAATTTAACTTTATTTTCTTATTTCATTAATTTATGTTTATTATGACTTAATATATAATTAAAAGATTTAGTTACCTTAGGGATAACAGCGTAATTTTTATGGAGAGTTCATATCTATATAAGAGTTTGCGACCTCGATGTTGAATTAAGATAATAAAATAGGGAAATATTTATTTTTATAAGTCTGTTCGACTTTTAAATTCTTACATGATTTGAGTTCAAACCGGTGTAAGCCAGGTTGGTTTCTATCTTAAGATTTTTTAATTAATTTAGTACGAAAGGACCAATTAATTTGTTTAAAATGTTTTAATGAATTGTCAGATTTATGTATTAAATTTAGGTTTTAATTAAGTGACTTTATTCACATTCATTAATTTATTATATTACTTGTTTAATTTATTATATTACTTGTTTAATTATATTGTCTTTAGTAATAGTTTCGGTTGGTTTTTTTACTCTATTAGAGCGTAAAATTATAGGGTATATACATATTCGTAAGGGACCTAATAGGGTTGGCTATTTAGGGCTTTTACAACCTTTTAGAGATGGAGCTAAGTTATTTATTAGGGAACAATTTTTTCCTAAAGATTCAAATTTTTTAATTTATTATATTTGTCCTATTTTAGGCTTAATTCAATCTTTATTTATTTGACTTTTGTTTCCTTATTATTTTAATAGAATTAATTTTACTTTTGGGTTTTTATTTTTTTTATGTGTTTCTAGATTAGGAGTTTATAGATTAATTATTTGTGGCTGATCTTCTAATAGAATTTACTCTATGTTGGGCTGTATTCGTAGATTATCCCAGGCAATTTCTTATGAGGTTTCTTTGTCCTTGATTCTATTAGGTTTTTTTTTACTATGTGATAGATATAACTTGGTTAATTTTAATTTGGTTCAGGATATAAGTTGGTTCATTTTTTTTTCATTACCTATTTTTTTATGTTGATTTTCTTGTAGATTAGCTGAAACTAATCGCTCTCCATTTGATTTTTCTGAAGGTGAGAGAGAGTTAGTTTCTGGGTTTAATATTGAGTATGGTTCTGGTGGGTTTGCATTGTTATTTATTTCTGAGTATGCTAGAATTATTTTCATAAGATTAATAACTTGTTTGATTTTTATGGGGGGTGATTATTATAGTTTTTTTTTTTTTTTAAAAATTATTATTATGTGTTATTTTTTTGTTTGGGTTCGTTGTTCTTTACCACGTTATCGTTATGATAAGCTTATATATTTAGCTTGAAAATGTTACTTACCTTTATCTCTAAGATATATCTTTTATTTTTTATTGTTAAGGTTGATATTTTATTATCATTTTTTTTTGTAAAGTTATTAAATTTAGTCTTTTTTTTATTTTCAAAATAAATGCTTTATATAAGCTAAATAACTAATTAATTATTTTATCTCATGTTTTGGTTATAATTGGGTCTATAATAAAGTATGAAAAGTAAAATATAGTTAGAATTACTCCAGTTATTGTGTATGGTAGTTCTACTGGTCGAGCCCCAATTCATGTGAGCAGAATAACTACTGTGATGAACATCCAATATATATATTGTCTTATTGGGTAGAATACAATTCCCTTAAATTTTATTTTTATTGAAATGGGTAGAATTATTAAAATTAAAATAGATAGAAATAGTGCTATTACTCCTCCTAGTTTATTAGGGATTGATCGTAGAATAGCATATGCAAATAAAAAGTATCATTCAGGTTGAATATGAACAGGAGTTACTATTGGGTTTGCATTAATAAAATTATCTGGGTCTGATAATAAATATGGTTCTGTAAGGTTTAATGAAATGATCATAATAATAATAATTATAATTCCTATTAAGTCTTTAATTGAAAAATATGGGTGGAAAGGAATTTTGTCTATATTTGAATTTACCCCCACTGGGTTGTTGGAACCTGTAGAGTGTAAAAAAAAAATATGAATCATGGTTATTATTGCGATGATAAATGGTAAAAGAAAGTGTAATCTAAAGAATCGTGATAAAGTTGCATTATCAACTGCGAACCCACCCCATAATCATCTTACTAGTAGAGTTCCAATATACGGAATTGCTGATAGGAGGTTAGTAATAACTGTTGCCCCTCAAAATGATATTTGACCTCATGGTAATACGTATCCTAAAAATGCTGTTGCTATAGTTAGTAATATTAAAATAACTCCTATAGTTCATGTTTTAAAGTATTTATATGACCCATAATAAATTCCTCGTCCTGTATGAATGTATAAGCAAATAAAAAATAGTGAGGCTCCATTTGAATGTAGGGTCCGTATTAATCATCCGTAATTTACATTTCGTGTAATATGATTAACTGTGTCAAAGGCTATTTTTACATCAGCTGTATAGTGCATAGATAATAAAATTCCTGATAAAATTTGAATTGCTAAACATATTCCTAGAAGTACTCCAAAATTTCATCATGCTGACAGATTAATTGGTGCTGGCAAATCAAAAATTGAGTAGTTAATGATTTTAATTATTTGATTTGTTTTTCGAATTGGTTTATTCATAATTTATTGCTCGTAAAGGTCCTTTATGATGTTTAACTAATTTAGTTACTGAAATTATTGTTAATAATAGGTATATAACTAATATAATTGTTAGTATTATAGATTTTTTATTATAAATTTTAGTTAACGATATATTAAAATTATTTGTTGTTTTATATTCAATTGTTTCTTTAATTTGTCTTTCTAATATTATTTCTTCTGAAATTAGTATAGTTAGTATAATTAGAATAATAATTATTATGTTTGCTTTTATTTTAAATTTTTCATTTGAGGCAATTCTTCTTATATATATAAATATAATTAGTAGTCCTCCGATTATTATTATAAATGTAATTATAGCAAATCAAGATGATCTCATAATTTTGTTTAAAAGTAAAATAATAAGGGTTGTTTGTATTATTAATATTATTCCTATTGATATAGGGTTATTTATAACTAAATTAAGTGATGAAATAATTATTATTAATTTTATAGTTATTAATTTTATATCAGCTAATAGTTTATTAAAAATTTAATCTTTGGGAGATTATGATGTATATTTATACTTTGCTGATGTTTTAAAAGATCTATGAATCTTAGTTATGATTTACAAAATCATTATTTTTTTTAAATTATTAAAACTCATGATTTTTTTTTCTAGTTATATATTTTTTATAGGTTTATTTTGTCTTATTTTAATTCGTAAGCATATTTTATTATGTTTAATTAGTTTGGAATTTGTTGTTCTTTCTTTACTTTTAGTCATTTTATTATTTTGTATTAATTTTGATTATAGATTTTATTTATATTTGTTTATAATAACTTTTTATGTTTGTGAAGGTGTTTTAGGATTATCTTTAATTGTTTATATAATTCGGTGTCATGGTAATGATTATTTAATAAGTATATTTTTATGATAAAAGTCTTAGTTTACATATTGTTTATAATCCCTTCTTTTATTTTTTTATTGAATTGGAATTTTTTTCAATTTATAATTATTTTTTTAATATTAATAATTTTAATTTATACTGGGTTTTCTTTTTTTAGATGTATTTCTTATGGTTATGGGATTGATTATTATTCATATGGTTTAATTATTTTAACTTTATTAATTATTTCTTTGATAGTTCTTGCTAGTATATTAAATAATAGTTTAAATTCAATTTTTTTTTTTTTATTAGTTACTTTAATTTTGTGTGTAAGATTAGTTGTTGTTTTTAGTTCTTTAAATATAATAATTATGTATTTTTTTTTTGAATTTAGATTAATTCCTTTATTAATTTTAATTTATGTTTGAGGTTATCAGCCTGAGCGTTTATCTTCTGGGCTTTATTTATTTTTTTATACTTTATTTGCTTCTTTACCTTTTCTTCTGATTATTATTTATTTATCGGTTATTTATATAACTATATATTTTGGTATAGAATTTATTTTACCTAAAAGATTTATTATTCATTTATTTATGATTTTTGCTTTTTTGGTTAAGTTACCTATATTTATAGTTCATTTTTGGCTTCCAAAAGCTCATGTTCAAGCTCCTGTTTCAGGTTCAATAATTTTGGCTGGCATTTTATTAAAAATTGGTGGGTATGGACTTATTCGTTTCATATTTTTATATGAATTACCTTTTTTGTTGTATGGATATATTTGGTATTCTCTAGCGATTGTTGGTTGTATTTTAGTTAGAATTATTTGCTTAATGCAGGGTGATTTAAAGTGTTTAATTGCTTATTCTTCAGTTGCACATATAAGTGTTTGTTTAGTTGGGTTGTTAAGTATAACTAAATGAGGGGTTTTGGGTTCGTTTTTAATAATAATTTCGCATGGTCTTTGTTCATCTAGTTTATTCTGTTTGGCTAATTTTTTGTATGAACGTTATCATAGTCGTAGATTTTATTTGAATAAGGGTATAATTAATTTTATACCTAGATTTTCTTTATTTTGATTTATTTTTTGTTCTTTTAATATAAGTTGTCCCCCGAGATTAAATTTTTTTAGAGAAGTATTTATTTTAAATAGAATATTTTTTTATTGGGGTGGTTCTTTTGTTTATTTTATTTTGATTTCTTTTCTTTCAGCATGTTTTAGTTATTATTTATATAGATACATTCAGCATGGCCTTTCATTTAATTTATATTCTTATAGTTTGGGTTATGTTCGTGAATTTTTGTTAGTTGTTGTTCATTTTATTCCTTTAATTTTTACTATTTTGGGAATTAATTTCTTTTTTTAAAATTAAAGTAGTTTATATAAAATTAGGAGTTGTGATTTCCTAGAATCTTGTTAGACTTTAATTTGCTAAATTTAAATTATTATTTGTATTGATTTTATGTTATGTTTTTTTTTTTTTTTTTTTTTTTTTTTTTTTTTTTCTTTATTATTTTTATTTAAAGGTTATTGTTTATTTCTTGAGTGAGGGATTTTTAGCATTAATTCATTTGATGTATATTATTTACTTTTATTAGATTGAATTTCTTTAATATTTATTTCAGTTGTTTTGTTTATCTCATCTATGGTTGTTTTATACAGATCTGATTATATAGGATCTTGTAGATATCCTAGAAATCGATTCTTATTTTTGGTTATTATATTTATTATAAGAATAGTTTTGATAGTTATTAGACCAAATCTTTTAAGAATTTTGTTAGGTTGGGATGGGTTAGGTATGGTTTCTTACTGTTTAGTAATTTATTTTAATTCTTTAAGGAGATATTTATCTGGTATAATCACCTGTTTAACTAATCGTTTGGGGGATATTGGGTTATTAATTTCTATTTGTTGATTAATATCATATGGTAGATGACATTTTGTTTTTTATTTGGATTTTTATTCAGATTTTATTTTTTATATAATAATTGTTTCTTGTTTTACTAAGAGTGCTCAAATTCCCTTTTCTTCTTGACTACCTGCAGCAATGGCTGCCCCTACTCCTGTTTCTTCCTTAGTTCATTCTTCGACTTTAGTTACTGCGGGGGTTTATTTACTTATTCGTTTTTTTAATCAATTTAATTTTAATAATATATATTTATTTTTTTTAAGTTTAATAACTATATTAATATCTTCTTTTTGTGCTAATTATGAATTTGATTTAAAGAAAATTATTGCTTTATCTACTTTAAGTCAGTTGGGATTAATAATAAGATCCTTATTTTTAGGTTTGGTTGATTTATCTTTTTATCATTTGTTAAGTCATGCTGTTTTTAAGTCTTTATTATTTCTTTGTGCTGGTATCATGATTTATTATATAAATAATAACCAAGATATTCGTTTTATAGGTTCAATAAGAATACTTATACCTTTTACTTCTTCTTGTTTTAATATTTCTTCTTTAGCTCTTTGTGGTTTCCCATTTCTTTCTGGTTTTTATTCTAGGGATTTAATTGTTGAGTTAATAATGATAAATTATTTAAATTTTTTTGTTTTTTTTTTGTTTTTTATTTGTTTAGGATTAACTGCTTGTTATAGAATCCGTTTATTTTATTACTCTGTTTTTTATAAAAATAAACATTCAAGATTATGTGTAATTGTTGAGTCTGTAAATTATATATACTATAGAATTTTTATTTTGAGATTGTTTTCAATTATATTTGGTTGCATAATAATATGGTTTATTAGACTTGATTTAGTTTATATTGTTATTCCTTTTTTATTAAAGATCTGTTCTTTATTATTTGTCATGCTGGGGTTTTTTTTTGGTACTGAATTGTTTTTAATAAATTCTTTTATTATAACATTAATTTATTATTTATATTCTAATATATGATTTATGTATGGGTTCTCTTATTTTTTATATAAATATTTTTATAAATTTTCTTCTTATTTTTCTTTTAATTTAAATTGAGGTGAATTTTATGGTCCTACAGGTGGTGTTTACTATTTGTTGATATTATCAAATTATTTTCAATATTATATATTAGGTAATATAAAAATTTTTTTATTATCTTTTATAATTTGACTTATTATTTTTATTTGTTTTAGTAGCTTAAATTTTAGAGCGTTACCCTGAAGAGGTATAGGTATAAATATTTTCTGAAATAATTCATAAGAATTAATTATCTTTTTTTTTAATGAAAATAAAATGTTTTGCTAAACTATATGAATAAGAGATAAACGGGTTTAAACCGCTTTTAAAATTAGTTAGCAGCTATTTTTTGATGATCTCTTTTAATTGGAATTTAATTCAATTATTTTATTAACAATAAAATACCTCTTTTTGGTTTCAATTAAAACATGGGAATAAATTTAATCCTAATTTTAGGTCGAAGCTAAATGTAATTTTTACTTCTTTGTTATTAAGATTAGTTTTTAAAACACCTTTTAATTGCAAATTAAATATTATATTTAACTATAATCCTTATTTTGTTCAGTTTAGTATACCATTTATTCATTCATGATAAAGCCCTATTAATAGGATAATAATAAATAAAATTGAGGTGATTAATCATAATTTTATTATTGATGTTTTTAAAGTTAGGGTTATGGGTAAAATAATAATAATTTCAATATCAAAAATTAAAAATAATACTGCGATTAAGAAGAAGTGTATAGAAAATGGTAGTCGTTTTAATGAAATTGGGTTGAATCCACATTCGAAGGGGGTTGATTTTTGTCAGTCTATAATTGATTTTTTTCTAATTCTTATTATTATAAATATTATAATTAATATAATTATAATAATAATTGCTATATGTTTTATTGTAAGGTAAATTATTTATTTCTTTTGGTGAACTTTTAAGTTGGAAGCTTAATATACTTTTTATATTAAATAAATATCTTCCTCATCAGTAAATATTAATGTATAAGAATAGTCATACTACATCCACAAAGTGTCAGTATCAAGCTGATGCTTCGAATCCCACATGATGGTTAGTTGAAAAATGTAGTATTTTTATTCGTCATCCAGATACTGCAATAAAGATTGTTCCAATAATTACATGTAACCCATGAAACCCTGTTGCTATAAAAAATGTAGATCCGTAAACTGAGTCTGCAATACAAAATGTTGATTCTATATATTCATATAATTGTAATATTGAAAAATACAACCCTAATAAAACTGTAATTAATATTGCTTGATTTATTTTTCTGTAATTTTTGTTTAACAATGAGTGATGGGCTCATGTAATAGTTACTCCTGACCCAAGAAGAATTATTGTGTTTAATATAGGAATATTAATTGGGTTAAATACTATAATTCCTATTGGTGGTCATTTTATTCCTATTTCAATTGTTGGTGCCAATCTTCTATGAAAGAATGCTCAGAAAAATCTTAAGAAAAAGAATACTTCTGATGTAATAAATAAAATTATACCTATTTTTATTGATAAGATCACTTTATTAGTATGTAATCCTTGGTATCTGGCTTCTCGAGTTACATCTCGTCATCATTGAATTATTGTTATAATAATTATTATTGTGCCTATTGTTATGTTATTTATATTAGAATTTGAAAATCATAATGTTATTCCTAGTAATGTTGTTATTAATCCAATTGAACCTGTTAAAGGTCATGGTCTTTTGTCAACTAAGTGAAATGGGTGATTATTCATTTAGATTTCTCTAGAGTATAAAGTTATTAGTGTTATGAATACGTAAGATTGAATTATGGCTACTGCTAATTCAAATATTATTAGTATTATAAATGTAATTATTAATATTGATAATATTATTGTTGAATTGTTATTTCCTAAAAGAGATATAAGTAGATGACCTGCAATTATGTTAGCGGTTAATCGTACTGCTAGTGATCCTGGTCGGATGATATTTCTAATAGTTTCAATTATTACTATAAATGGTATTAAAATTCTAGGTGTGCCTGTTGGTACTAAATGGCAGAATATTGAATTAGTTTTTTTAATTCATCCGTATATTATTAATGAAAGTCATAATGGGAGGGCCATGGCTAGTGAGAAAATTAAGTGTGCGGGGGATGTAAATACATGTGGTAGTAATCCTATTAAGTTATTTCATATAATTAGTGTAAATAATGAAATTGAGATTAAGTTAGTTCCTTTATGTTTTATAAGTATATTTATTTCTCTATTAAGTGTTTTTAATATATATTTTGTAATAAATCTTGTTTTATTTTGCAAGAATCATATTTTGTTAGGCATCATAATTAAGAAGATGAAAGATCTAATTCAGTTTATAGATATAAATCCTGTGCAAGGATCAAATACTGAGAATAGGTTGTTTATCATGATCAGTTAAAGTAGTTTTTTTTTACTGATTTTTTTATTTTAATTATTTTTATGTAATTAAAGTATAATACTTTTATTGTTATTAGTAGAGTAAAAATGAATATTAGTATTAATAATGTTCATCATATTGGTGATATTTGAGGCAAAAAGATTATTTATTAAATAATTTTAAATTGACAACTTAATGTTTTGATTAAACTAAATCTTTCATTAAGAGTATTTGCTAATTTACTATATTTTAGTTTAAGAGACCAATTCTTGCGTTTAAGAGGCTTAATGAATATTTCTTGATTCAGTTAATAAATGATTTTATGTTAACTCTTTCTATTATAATTGGTATAAATCTATGATTTGCTCCACAAATTTCGGAGCATTGCCCGTAAAATAATCCGGGTCGTCTATTGATTATGTTTCCTTGATTGATTCGTCCTGGGGAAGCATCAATTTTAACTCCCAGTACTGGGATTGTTCATGAGTGGATAACATCGGCGGATGTTATTAAAATTCGTGTTTGTTTATTAAATGGAATAACTACTTTATTATCAGTTTCTAGAAGTCGAAATTCATTTATATTATTTTCGTTTGATGGTTTTATATATGAGTCAAATTCGATTTTTTTGAAGTCAGAATATTCGTATGATCAAAATCACTGATGACCAATTGTTTTAATTGTAATTCTGGGCTTAGAAGTTTCTTCTAATATATATAAAATTTTTAGAGATGGAAGTGCGATTAAGATTAATAGTAATGCTGGTATTAATGTTCAGATAAATTCAATTATTTGATTTTCTAATATAAATCGTCTATTGAATTTTTTTTTTATAATTAAAATTATTATATAAGTAACTGAGATTGTAATTGTTAAAATAATTATTATTGTATGGTCATGAAAAAAAATTAATTGTTCTATAATTGGTGAATTAGCATTTTGGAAATTAATTATTGATCATGTTGCTATTTCTAATAAAATATTTTTATTTATAAACAAATCTTAAGCTTGATGCATTATATCTGCCATATTAGATTAGTTGGTGATAGTAACTACTTCATTATATGAATGTTCCTCAGGTGGGTTATTTTGTATTCATTCAATTGAAGTGTTGTTATTGATATTAAATAGAATTATTCGTTTGGCTGTTATTCTTTCTCATATAATGAATATTATTACTAAGATTCTAATAAGTGATATTAATCTTCCTAGTGAGGATATAATATTTCATGATATATAAGTGTCTGGGTAATCAGAGTATCGTCGAGGTAACCCTCTTAATCCTAAGAAGTGTTGTGGGAAAAATGTTAAATTTACTCCTAAAAATATTATTGTAAATTGAATTTTTAGTCATTTATTGTTTATTCTTAATCCCGTAAATAATGGGTATCATTGTACGAACCCTGCTATAATAGCAAATACTGCTCCTATTGAAAGTACATAATGGAAATGAGCAACTACGTAGTAAGTGTCATGTAAAATTACGTCAATCGATGAATTAGATAGAATGATTCCTGTTAACCCACCTAAAGTGAATAAGAATACAAACCCATAGCATCAGTTTAGTGAAATTCTTTTTTTGTTATTTACTCCATTTATTGTAGCTAATCATCTGAATACCTTAATTCCAGTTGGTACTGCAATAATTATGGTTGCTGATGTAAAATATGCTCGTGTGTCTACATCTATTCCTACTGTAAATATGTGGTGGGCTCATACAACAAATCCAAGTAATCCAATTGATATTATAGCGTAAATTATTCCAATATATCCGAATGATTGATTTTTTCCTCTTTCTTGAGTTACAATTTGTGAGATTAATCCAAATCCTGGTAGAATAAGAATATATACTTCTGGGTGTCCAAAGAATCAAAATAGGTGTTGGTATAGGATTGGGTCACCACCTCCTGATGGGTCAAAGAATGATGTATTAAGATTTCGGTCAGTAAGTAGTATAGTGATTGCTCCAGCTAAAACCGGTAGTGATAGTAATAGTAAAATTGCAGTAATTAGTACTGACCAAACGAATAACGGGGTTCGATCTAATCTAATTATTTTAGGTCGTATATTTATTACTGTAGTAATAAAATTTACAGCCCCGAGAATAGATGAAACACCTGCTAAGTGTAGAGAAAAAATTGTTAGGTCTACTCTTGAGCCTGAGTGAGCTATATTTATTGATAATGGTGGATATACTGTTCATCCTGTTCCTGCTCCTATTTCTACTATTGAACTTATTAGGAGAAATGTTAATGATGGAGGTAGTAGTCAAAATCTTATATTATTTATTCGAGGAAATGCTATGTCTGGTGCTCCAATTATTAGTGGTACTAATCAATTTCCAAACCCACCAATTATAATAGGTATAACTATAAAAAAGATTATAATAAATGCATGTGATGTCACTACTACATTATATATTTGGTCGTTATTTATGAATGGTCCTGGTTGGGCTAGTTCTACACGGATAATTATGCTTAATATTATTCCTACTATTCCTGCTCAAATACCGAAAATAAAGTATATTGTTCCGATGTCCTTATGATTAGTCGAAAACAACCATTTTATCATGGTTGATTTGGCTGAAAATTTAAGCGGTAAACTGTAAATTTACTTATGGATTAGATATCCTTTCAATAGTTTTAGTTTTATATTTTAATAAAAAAGTTAGATTGCAAATTTAAAGATGGTTTATAATCTAAGACTTGATTTAATACCCTTCATTTTCAACTTTGAAGGCTAATAGTTTACTTAACTTAAAGTCTTTAGTAAACCTTATATGTATCACTTTCTTAATATTACAATTGGTAGTGTTAATAAGTTAATTATTAACATTATAATTGAGGTTAATCTTAATTTAAATAATTTTATTTTATTTATGATTGAATAATTTATTATTCTTATAAATGATATTCGAAGGTAAAAAAATATGGTAATTAAAGATATTATCACTATCATTGACACTAAACTAATTATTTTAGTTGAAATCAACTGTGTAATAACTATATACTTAATAGAAAACCCTAGTAAAGGGGGTATACCCCCCATAGACAAGATGTTTAATCATATGGATATTTTATTTAATAAAAATTCAGATATTATAGATTGGTTTAAGAAATTAATTTTTCATTTAATTAAGTTAAAGATTAATATTAATATTATTAATGAATAAATTGTTAAGTAATAAATTCATATTAGATTAATTTTAATAATTGATATAATTAAACCTATATTGAAAATGGATGAGTATCCAATTAATTTCCTAAATGAATTTTGGTTTAACCCTCTAACTCTCCCTAGAATTATTGTTAATATAATAATTATTATAATTGTTTTAGTGGTGTATCTAATTATTGTTAATGGTGCTAATTTATTAATAGTTAATGTAATTATTATTATTCAAGGTTCTAGCCCTTCAATTACAGTTAGTAACCATGTGTGAAAAGGGGCGACCCCTGTTTTTACCAATAATGATGTTGTCAATAAAAAACTATAATTATAATCTCCCCTTATAATTATAGTTAGTATTGTTATCATTAGTATGGCTGATCTAATTCTTTGTATAATAAAGTATTTCATTGTGGATTCTGACGAAATTATCGACTTTGAAATTATTAATGGAATAATTGATATTATAGATAATTCTAACCCACATCATATTGTTATTCAATTATTAGATCTTATGGTTAGAGTAATTCCTATTATTATTGTAGTGTAAAATAATATTTTTCTTAAATTTAATTTTATTAAAAAGAAGAAGATTTTTGCTTCTATATGTAGGGTATGAACCTATTAGCTTAATTAGCTTATCTTTTTGTAAATAGATGTATGAAGCATAAGGATTTTTGATTTCTTAAGATTAAGTTTAATTCTTAAATTTACAGTTAATGAAAGTAAAGTTATTACATGTTTTATTCTATCAAAATAACCCTTTAATCAGGCATTTCATT